AAATCCACTAGGTTTCCGGCTTGGTACAACACAAAGTCATCATTCTCTTTGGTTTGCAAAACCAAAAAACTATTGCGAGGGTCTACAAGAAGATCAAAAAATACGAAACTTTATTAAGAATTATATAAAAAAAAATATCAGAATATCTTCCGGTGTTGAGGGAATTGCACGGATAGAGATTCAAAAAAGAATTGATCTAATTCAAGTTATAATCTATATAGGGTTCCCAAAATTATTACTAGAAAATAGACCGCGAAGAATTGAAGAATTACAGATGAATGTACAAAAAGAACTTAATTGTGTGAATCGAAAAATAAACATTGCTATTACACGAATTACAAATCCTTATGGACACCCCAATATTCTTGCCGAATTTATAGCCGGACAATTAAAAAATAGAGTTTCTTTTCGAAAAGCAATGAAAAAAGCTATTGAATTAACGGAACAGGCCGATACAAAAGGAATTCAAGTACAAATTGCAGGGCGTCTTGACGGAAAAGAAATTGCGCGCGCCGAATGGATCAGAGAAGGTAGAGTTCCTCTACAAACCATTGGAGCTAAAATTGATTATTGTTCCTATACGGTTCGAACTATCTACGGGGTATTGGGAATCAAAATTTGGATATTTGTAGACGAAAAAAAATAAGAGTTTACGGGTCTTTAGAGCCCCCCCATTAATGGAAATAAACCAAACAAAGAACGAGCTCTTTTTATCTTCAATCAAAACAAAAATGAGAAATTCCGCAATTCTATAGGGTTGAATAAAAATTCGATTGATTTTTTTTTTTTTATATAATTGCTATGCTTAGTGTGCGACTCGTTGGTTTTTTTTAGGGCTAGGATTCCAAAAAATGGACCGTCCTGTAGTATGAACTAATAACTATAGCACTAATAACCAACTCATTGCTTCGTATTATCTGAATCCAAAGAACCAGTCAAGATATAATATAGTGGTCATATCGTTGTAGCAACTGAAATTTGCATAACATAAAAACCCAATCTGATTGTAGGTTGTGAAGTTCGAAGTTGTGAAAGAAAATCGAAAAGCATGCGGATAAATGGAAGGATGAGAGAAAGAGAGAAAGAAAATATCAATGATATAAGATTCCAATATGTAAGGTCTGTAAGTCATCTCATAAAAAACAGTGTAATATAGCATCAATAATGATTCATCCCTAACTAGATGAATCCGCTCATAGAACAAAAAAAATCAAGAGCCCCGAGCCAATAAAAACTGAGAAAATTGACTTAAGAAAAAATTTCATTAAGGGCTCCGTTGGAGAATTCAGACCTAACCATTAATCGAGAAGCAATGGGAACGACGGAACCCGTGAATAAAGAAAAAGAAGATTCTATTGGAAATGAATCTTAATGATTTATTGGGTGGGATGGCGAAACGAACCCAGGAACTAAACTATTCTTTTATTCGTAGAGGTCATGAACTAACCCTACAACTGAAATAGATATTGAAAGAGTAAATATTCGCCCGCGAAAGGTTTATTTTTTGATTTTATTGGATTGATTCATTTTGCTCGATCCGATATGGTAAAGGGCAAAACAAAATAAAGATTTGTTATAACGATAAAAAAAAAAAGACATTGAGATTATCTATAAATAGAACATAAATGTTTCAATTCTATATCTAAACATGATATACAAATTTAGAATAGATTAATTAGATGAACTTTCAAAAAATCCTATGCTTCAGTATATTATTCATTAAATTCCCCTATATCTTGATAAAATCGTTTTTAGTCCTTTCATTCGCGAGGAGCTGGATGAGAAGAAACTCTCATGTCCAGTTCTGTAGTAGAGATGGCATTGAGAAAGAACCATCAATTATAACCCCAAAAGAACAAGATTCCGTAAACAACATAGAGGAAGAATGAAAGGGATATCTTATCGAGGTAATCATATTTGTTTCGGCAGATATGCTCTTCAAGCACTTGAACCCGCTTGGATCACATCTAGACAAATCGAAGCGGGGCGCCGCGCAATGACACGAAATGTACGGCGCGGTGGAAAAATATGGGTACGTATCTTTCCAGACAAACCCGTTACACTAAGACCCACGGAAACCCGTATGGGGTCCGGTAAAGGATCCCCCGAATATTGGGTAGCCGTCGTTAAACCGGGTAGAATACTTTATGAAATGAGTGGAGTAGCTGAAAATATAGCTCGAAAGGCTATTTCAATAGCGGCGTCCAAAATGCCTATAAGAACTCAATTCATTATTTCGGGATAGGAATGTCGAAACAAAGGAAATAAATCTTGGGTATAAAAAATGCGGGTCTTCCCTTTTTTTTTTTACTTCGTCCTTTCAGTGCTTTACTTTAAATTAAACATTAAAAAAACGGACTCAAAAAACGATATGATTCAACCTCAAACCCATTTGAATGTAGCAGACAATAGCGGTGCCCGAGAATTGATGTGTATTCGAATCATAGGAGCCAGTAATCGTAGATATGCTCATATTGGTGACGTTATTGTTGCTGTGATCAAGGAAGCAGTACCCAATACGCCTCTAGAAAGATCAGAAGTGATCAGAGCTGTAATTGTACGTACTTGTAAAGAACTCAGACGTGATAACGGTATGATAATACGGTACGATGACAATGCTGCAGTTGTCATTGATCACGAAGGAAATCCAAAGGGAACTCGAGTTTTTGGTGCGATCGCCCGGGAATTGAGACAGTTGAATTTTACTAAAATAGTTTCATTAGCACCTGAAGTATTATAAGAGGGGACCGCGATATAGTGATAGTATGAAAATAAAATAGATAAATCAAAATTTAGTAGAGTATGTCTCACGCATATACTTTTAATAATTTTCATAAAAAAAAGAACATGTTGATTATATCAAAATTTGGAAGCAACAAAATTTTCAGTTTATCATGGGCAAGGACACTATTGCTGACATAATAACTTCTATACGAAATGCTGACATGAATAGAAAGGGAACGGTTCGAATAGCATCTACTAACATCACCGAAAACGTTGTTAAAATCCTTTTGCGAGAGGGTTTTATCGAAAACGCAAGGAAACTCGTGGAAAACAAAAACAAAAAAGAGTTTTTGGTTTTAACCCTACGACATCGAAGGAATAGGAAAGGGCCGTATAGACCCATTTTAAATTTAAAACGAATCAGTCGACCCGGTCTACGAATCTATTTTAACTATCGACGAATTCCTAGAATTTTAGATGGGATGGGGATTGTAATTCTCTCTACTTCTCGGGGTATAATGACAGACCGAGCGGCTCGACTGGAAAGAATCGGTGGAGAAATTTTGTGTTATATATGGTAATTATTCTGCTATCCGAATTGTATTTGGAGCTTACTTTTATGTTGTGAGAAAAAAAAAGGGAGGATTCCTCGAGGTTTAATTACCGAATAACTTACCAAAGGTATGCTCCGGGTTCTTTTAGATAGTTTAGAGAGCGAAGTAAGATTCTAGATTATGTTTCAGGAGGGATGCGACCCGTTTTTCTACATCTACTCCCGGTGGCTAGAGGCAAAATTGAAGGAAGTCGTTATGATTCAGATTCAACTGGAGGATATAATAATAATATATAGACTACACAAAAGGATTTGAGTGATTAGGTGATTTTTCAACATTCCTTTCAGGGGGATACAAATCGCGGTTCAAAAATTTCAAGAAACTTATTTTCTTCCAACTTCCAATAAGTAGATTCGAAATTCATTTAAGGAATAACAATTATGAAAATAAGGGCTTCAGTTCGTAAAATTTGTGAAAAATGTCGACTGATCCGCAGGAGGGGACGGATTATAGTAATTTGTTCCAACCCGAGACATAAACAAAGACAAGGATAATCTTTCGAAAAGTTTAGAAAGTAACCGATGAACAAATCAACATAAAAGATCGGTTTTGACATGAAATGGATATATCCATATATCTCTGACTTATATTTATGAAATGATCAAATATGGCAAAATCTCCACCACGAAGTGGTTCACGTAGGCCGGGACGGATCGGTTCACGTAAAAGTGGACGTCGAATACCAAAGGGCGTTATTCATGTTCAAGCAAGTTTCAACAACACCATTGTGACTGTTACAGATGTCCGGGGTCGGGTAATTTCTTGGTCCTCGGCCGGTACTTGTGGATTCAGGGGTACAAGAAGAGGTACGCCTTTTGCTGCTCAAACCGCAGCAGGAAATGCTATTCGAGCAGTAGCGGATCAAGGTATGCAACGAGCAGAAGTCATGATAAAGGGTCCTGGTCTCGGAAGAGATGCGGCATTACGAGCTATTCGTAGAAGCGGTATCCTTTTAAATTTCGTACGGGATGTAACCCCTATGCCACACAATGGTTGCAGACCCCCTAAAAAAAGACGGGTGTAGAAATAAACATTGAAGAGATTTCAAGAGAAATAAATGACTCAATGATCTGACAAATAATATTACTATGGTTCGAGAGAAAGTAAAAGTATCTACTCGGACACTACAGTGGAAGTGTGTTGAATCAAGAGCAGACAGTAAGCGTCTTTATTATGGGCGCTTTATTTTGTCTCCACTTATGAAAGGTCAAGCCGACACAATAGGCATTGCGATGCGAAGAGTTTTGCTTGGAGAAATAGAAGGAACATGTATTACACGCGCAAAATCTGAAAAAATTCCACACGAATATTCTACCATAGTGGGTATTCAAGAATCGGTACATGAAATTTTAATGAATTTGAAAGATATTGTATTGAGAAGTAATCTTTATGGAACTTGTGACGCGCTTATTTGTGTCAAAGGCCCGGGATATGTAACTGCTCAAGACATCCTCTTGCCGCCTTCTGTGGAAATCGTTGATAATACGCAGCACATAGCTAGCCTAACAGAACCAATTGATTTGTCTATTGGATTACAAATCGAGAGGAGTCGAGGATATAATATAAAAACGCCAAATACCTTTCAAGACGGAAATTGTTATCCTATCGATGCTGTATTCATGCCTGTTCGAAATGCGAATCATAGTATTCAGTCTTATGGGA